AACTGGTTTTATTACGGGGCAGCTCATGATGTTCATATCGATCTATTATGCGCCTCTGCATCTAGCATTGGGTAGACCTCATACAATAACTGTCCTAGTTCTACCGTATCTTTTGTTTCATTTCTTCTGGAACAATCACAAAAACTTTTTTTATTACGGATCTACTACCAGAAATTCAATGCGTAATCTCAGCATTCAATGTGTATTCCTGAATAATCTAATTTTTCAATTATTCAACCATTTCATTTTACCAAGTTCAACGTTAGCCAGATTAGTCAACATTTATATGTTTCGATGCAACAACAAGATGTTATTTGTAACAAGTAGTTTTGTTGGTTGGTTAATTGGTCACATTTTATTCATGAAATGGGTTGAATTGGTATTATTCTGGATACGGCAAAATCATTCGATTCGATCTAATAAGTACCTTGTGTCAGAATTGAGAAATTCTATGGCTCGAATCTTTAGTATTCTCTTATTTATCACCTGTGTCTACTATTTAGGCAGAATGCCGTCGCCTATTGTCACTAAGAAACTGAAAGAAACCTCAGAAACGGAAGAAAGGGGAGAAAGAAAGGAAGAAAGCGATGTAGAAACAACTTACGAAACGAAGAAGACTAAACAGGAACAAGAGGGATCCACCGAACAAGACAAAGATAACCCAGTTTACGAAGATTCTTATCCTGATACCCATCAAGATAATTGGGTATTGGGAAAACTTAAAGAAGAGAAAAATGAAAAAACTTATTTCTGGTTTGAAAAACCTATTGTCACTTTTCTTTTCGATTATAAACGATGGAATCGCCCGTTGAGATATATAAAAAACGATCGATTTGAAAATGCTGTACGAAACGAAATGTCACAATATTTTTTTGATATATGCCCAAGTGATGGAAAACAAATAATATCTTTTACATATCCGCCCAGTTTATCGACTTTTTCAGAAATGATAGAACGGAAAATTGCTTTGTACACGACAGAAAAACTATCTCACGAGAACCTGTATAATTATTGGGTTTATACCAATAAACAAAAAAAATACAACTTGAACAATGAATTGATAAGTCGAATCAAAATTCTAGAACTAGAAAAAGAGAAGGGATCTCTTGCTTTAGATATGCTAGAAAAAAGGACTAGATTATGCGATGATGAAAATGAACAAGAATACTTGCCAAAAATGTATGATCCTTTTTTGAACGGACCTCATCGAGGAACAAGAAAAAAATTTGATTCACGTGCAATCATGAAGAATTTAATAACTTCAACAAAAGATACCGTAGAAATGTTTTGGATAAATAAGATTCATGGTCTATTTCATAAAGATTCTCGAGAATTTGAACATCAAAAGAATAAGTTTGACTTTGGCGGGGAATTTTTATTGAATTCCATTGGGTTAACCCCAATCGAAAAATTTTCTTTGAAACGCGCGCAAGGAATTGATTCAGAAAGTCAAGCAAAATCTTTGAAATTTGTATTCGATATAATTACAACCGATCCAAACGATCTAACAAGAATTCGAAAGAAATCCATTGGAATGGAAGAAATAAGTAAAAAGGTTTCTCGGTGGTCATACAAATTGACAGACGATTTGGAAGAAGAGGAAGAAGAAGATGAAGAAGAATCGGCGGAGGATCCTGAAATTCGTTCAAGAAAAGGCAAACGCGTGGTAATTTATACTGATAACGATCAAAGTACTAATTCCAGGGCTAGTAATAATACTACTAGTGATACTAACACTAGTGATGAAGAAGAGGAGGTGGCTTTGATACGTTATTCACAACAATCAGATTTTCGCCGCGGTATAATCAAAGGATCCATGCGTGCTCAAAGACGTAAAACAGTTACTTGGGAAATATTTCAAGCAAATGTACATTCTCCGCTTTTTTTGGATCGAATAGACAAAACTTTTTTTTTTTCGTTTTTTGATATCTCTGAAACGATTAATCGAGTTTTTAGGAATTGGGTAGGGGAAACCCCAGAATTGCAAATTTCTTATTTTGATGAGGAGGAAGAGACAAAAGAAAAGGAGAAAACAAATGAAGAGAAAGAAGAGGAAAATGAACGAATAGCAATATCAGAAGCTTGGGATACTTTTATATTTAGTCAACCAATAAGGGGTTTCATGTTAATAACCCAATCTTTTCTTAGAAAATACGTTATATTGCCCTTATTGATAATAGCTAAAAATATTGGACGTATGTTATTATTGCAATTCCCCGAGTGGTACGAAGATTTGAAGGAATGGAATAGAGAAATGCATGTTAAATGTACCTATAATGGTGTTCAATTATCAGAAACAGAATTTCCCCAAAATTGGTTAACAGATGGTATTCAAATAAAGATTCTATTTCCTTTCTGTCTGAAACCTTGGCGAAGATCTAAGATACGATCTCATCATAGAGATCAGCAAATGACTAAAAAAGAGAAAAAAGATCATTTTTGTTTTTTAACAGTCTGGGGAAGGGAAGCAGAACTAGCTTTTGGGTCTACCCGAAAACGACCTTCTTTCTTTGAACCCATTTTAAAAGAACTCGAAAAAAAGAAAAAAAAGAAAAAAAAAGATTAATACATAAGATAAATATAAGAATAAATAAGACGATATCCGTCCACCCCCCATGTATTTGATCCCCTCTCCTATAAAGAAACTAGCAACACCGACCCCGTTCATAATTCCATCAATTATATGTCTATCAAAAAACTGAATTAGTTCAGCTAATCCTCTTACACCCACAGTAAAAATCTTAGTATAAAAAATATCTATGTAACCACGATTATATGACCAATTGTATATAGCATTTTGGACTTGGTCCAAGAGAATTCTCTTGGGGCTCTTCTTCACAAATGAATTGACTAAACCTAAATTCTGTAGAGATGAATAAACAGATCCATATAAAATGGATGCTACAAATAATCCAAAAAGAGCTATACTTACCGAAAAAACTGCATTTTTCAAAAACTCGCACCAATCCGAAGAATCCTTCGCATTTGGATGGAAAAAATCCGCGGACGGAGTTAACCATTTCGACAATAGATCAAAATCTATTACTCCTCGGTCAAAATGAATTCCGATTGCTCCAATGAATAAAGTAAATAGTACCAATACAAGCAGGGGAAATAACATAGTATTGTCCGATTCGTGAGGATGGGTGTAAGTGTATTTATTTCTAAAGTAAGTACTAAAGTATCGTACTCCATTTCTTACATTATCATCAATTCGATATATATCTTTTGAAAAGAAGGAGACCCTATTATTCATTGTTGATAAAAGTAAATTTCTATTGACTGCTTTTGGTACTTCTTTTCCCCATAAGGATATTGAATAGAAAGAAGTATTTTTAGTGCTACTGTAATTTTGAAAATGAATTCGCAAACGTCCATCAAAAGTAAGTAAATACATTCGAAACATATAAAATGCGGTTAATCCCGCTGTGAAGGAAGCTATTATTGCGAAAATTGGTGAATACAACCAACTATCATTAAGAATTTCGTCTTTGGACCAAAAACAAGCAAGAGGTGGAATACCACAAAGAGAGAGCGTACCTAATAAAAAAGTAATTCTTGTAATTGGAACATATTTTGTTAAACCCCCCATAAGAACCATATTTTGACTTTTATCTGGTGAATATCCAACAATGGGTTCCATTGAATGAATAATGGATCCGGATCCCAAAAACAATAAAGCTTTCGAATAGGCATGGGTGATCAAATGGAATAAAGCAGCTCGATAAGAACCTATACCCAGAGCTAACATAATATAACCCAATTGAGACATTGTAGAATAAGCTAAACTTCTCTTAATGTCTCTTTGAGCAAGAGCCAAAGTGGCTCCAAAAAGTACTGTTATTACGCCTATTAAAGAAATAAGATTCATTATGTAAGGTATAACTGTGAAAAGAGGAAGAAGCCGAGCTACAAGAAAAATTCCCGCTGCTACCATAGTAGCAGCATGTATAAGAGCCGAAATGGGAGTAGGTCCTTCCATAGCATCAGGTAACCATATGTGAAGAGGGAATTGTGCGGATTTAGCAACTGCACCGACAAATAAAAAAGAAGCACACAAAGTAGCAAATAAAGAATCTATTCCATTATTACGAACTAAGTTATTAACTATTCCGAACAAATCCCGAAATTCTAAACTACCTGTTATCCAATAAAGTCCTAAAATTCCTAATAATAAACCAAAATCCCCTATACGATTGGTTACAAAAGCTTTTTGACAAGCACTTGCCGCAATTGGACGTGTGAACCAAAAACCTATTAATAAATACGAACACATTCCTACAAGTTCCCAAAAAAAATAAATTTGTATCAAATTGGAACTAGTAACTAATCCCAACATAGAAGTATTGAAAAAACTCATATAAGCAAAAAATCTCAAATATCCTTGATCGTGAGACATATAATTATCACTATAAATAAGAACCATGATTCCAACAGTAGTAATTAATATTGACATAATAGAAGTAAGTGGATCGATCAAGTGTCCGAACTCTAAAGAAAAATCATTATTGACAGTCCAAGACCATAGATATTGATAGATTAAATTTCCATTTATTTGCTGAATAGACAGATTGGCCGAAAACACCATAGCTATACTTAGCATCAAAACACTTAGAAAAGCCCACATACGACGAATATTTTTTGTTGCTGTCGGAATAAGAAGAAGTCCAAATCCTATTAACATAGAAACTGGAAACGGAAGAAAAGGTATTATCCATGCATATTTATATGTATGTTCCATAAAAAATAAATTTTCATTTTTTTCTTAGTAATTGTTTCCGATTCACCAATTCTTATCGCTTTCGAAGGGAACAAAAAAAAATCAACAAAAAAAGATATGAAAAACCTCAAATATTTTTATTTTTCATTATTTTCAGATATTGAAAATACTCAAAAAGTTCTAATTCGTTGGTCAAATGATATGACCAAATAGCTAGCTAAGAGTAATTACTTAGTTATTAACTTTAATTAACATTAACTAAAAAAAGATATTTATGAAAATGGGTAATATGAAATTTTGAATCATTCTACAACAACTATAACTATACTACCATTCTATTCTGGCAATATGTAACCATATCATATACTATAGTATAGTAAGTAAAAACAATTATACCAAAACAGTATAATATGAATTATAGTATGCATTAATAAATCAAAAAGACCTAATTATTCTAGTGCATTTTTTCTAGTAATTATCTGACTCATTGCGGAACTGATTGATTGGATTTCAATCCAATAAGAAAGTATAAGAAATCTTATAAGACTCCCTACTTCGTGTAGAACTGAATTTTAAAATAACTAATGAGTTCCCCTTCTTAGGTAATGGAATGTCTTGTTTAACATATTAACTACTAGTTGTAGTTAAAGTTTGAATTGAAATTATAGACACGGCACTATGAGCTTATTCAATTAGAACTAATAGTCATAAAAATTCCTTTTCTAATTTTCCCTTTTTTTCCTCTATTTTTTCCTTAGTGTGTTATACGTGACATGCATGTATATATTCATATATATATAAATAATTTGTATTGTATGTTAAGAAAAAACAATTATCGACGGAATTCAGTATAGAAAATGACTAAAAAGAACAATCCATTTTGAGCAATACATGTCTTTCACATACAACAATAAAAATAAATAACTTTTTTTTCATGGCAGTTCCAAAAAAACGTACTTCTATATCAAAAAAACGTATTCGTAGAAATATTTGGAAGAAAAAGGTATATTTAGCTGCCATAAAAGCTTTTTCTTTAGCAAAGTCAGTTTCTACCGGAGATTCAAAAAGTTTTTTTGTGCGACAAACAAGTAAGAAAATCTTGGAATAATCTGAATTTCCATGACTCAAAGAACTTCCAATTTTGGAATAGCAATAATTCCCATTAACTAATGTATTGAACTCCTCAAGATTAGTTAGAACTAGCTGCTATAATATGTAGAATACGAATTTCTCTTTCTGCTGGTTCTAAGCATTATTATTATTTTCATTTTCCCAATAGAAAAAAGAAAGATTTTTCTATTGGGAAAATAAAATGAAATTGTGATGGATATAAAAACTCTTTTGTTTTAGTATATGCCTAACTCAAGACCTAATTGGTTTGATATTATCATAAATTCGAAATTATGTACACAACAAAGAACAAAGAGTATTATTAATTATTAATTTATTAATAGTTAATTCATAGTTAATGATACTAAGAAAGTATAGAAATTGTTAGAAAAATTCCTTGAATTTCGTAATTAAAATGTGATACATATGAAATCCTATTTATTTCATTTTGTTAAGTGAGAAAAAAAATCTCTTTGACGATTTTCATTTATCTGATTTCACGAATTCAAAAGAAATAAAGAAAAATAGAAGAAGGGGACAATTCTTATCTGAGTCTCTATCTCGATGGAAAACAAAACTTTCAAGTTCCAATTGTTCGGGGAGAACTTAAGTATATATAGTGCGTAAAAGTTGACTGTTAAAACTGAACCTACAATGACACTAACCAAGAATTATAATTGAGTTTAAAGGAGCTCTTATTCATCCGTTCTAATGTTTACTAAACTATATTGAATCCTTGAATCTAGATCTAGACGATTCAACATGAATTGACTATTATTATTTCAAGCAAGCCGCTATGGTGAAATTGGTAGACACGCTGCTCTTAGGAAGCAGTGCTAGAGCATCTCGGTTCGAGTCCGAGTGGCGGCATACTCAAAAAGAGATACAATGAATCCTATAATGTATTTAATTCCCGATTTAAATTCTGTAATGGGACCCTTTTTATATATGATATTTGCGACTTTAGAACATATATTAACTCATCTTTCTTTTTCGATCATTTCAATTGTGATTACGATTCATTTGATAACCCTATTAGTCCACGAAATCATAGGGTTACGTGATTCATCGGAAAAGGGAATGCTCGTTACTTTTTTATCTATAACAGGATTATTAGTTACTCGTTGGATTTCTTCGAGACATTTTCCATTAAGTAATTTATACGAGTCATTAATTTTCCTTTCGTGGAGTTTTTCCATTATTCATATGATTTCCAAGATATGGAATCATAAAAATGATTTAAGCGCAATAACCGCGCCAAGTGCCATTTTTACCCAAGGTTTCGCCACATCGGGTCTTTCAAGTGAAATACATCAATCGGCAATATTAGTACCTGCCCTACAATCTCAGTGGTTAATGATGCACGTAAGTATGATGTTATTGAGCTATGCAGCTCTTTTATGCGGGTCGTTATTTTCAGTCGCTTTTTTAGTCATTACATTTCGAAAAAACATCGATATTTTTTGTAAAAGTAAAAATTTGATAATTAAGTTATTTTTCTTTGGCAAGATCGAATACTTGAACGAAAAAAGAAGTGTTTTTAAACACACTTCTTTTCTTTCATTTCGAAATTATTACAAATATCAATTAACTCAGCGTTTGGATTATTGGAGTTATCGTGTCATTAGTTTAGGATTTACCTTTTTAACCATAGGTATTCTTTCTGGAGCAGTATGGGCTAATGAGGCATGGGGATCTTATTGGAATTGGGACCCCAAGGAAACTTGGGCATTTATTACTTGGACCATATTCGCGATTTATTTACATACTAGAACAAATCGAAGTTTGCAAGGTACGAATTCGGCACTTGTAGCTTCTATAGGATTTCTTATAATTTGGATATGCTATTTTGGGATCAATCTATTAGGAATAGGTCTACATAGTTATGGTTCATTCACATTAATATCTAATTGAATAAATTCCATGAGGAATACATAAGAACATTGTCCCATATATAACGAAATTTTGTGCGAGTTTTTGAGAACCATTTGAATGATTTCTTGAGTCAAATGGTTCTCAAAAACTTGGGATACATCTTATTCCAATTCTAATTCACTTTCTTTTTTTGCATTGTACTACGAATGATTTCCAAAATCTTAAAATAAAATTAAAAATTATTAGATAGGATAGCCTGCACTTTGTCAACTGATAGCGAGAGAACGAAATCCGGATAAATACCAATTCCTATTACGGGTAAAAAGATACAGATTGAAACAAATAGTTCTCGTGGCCCAGAATCAAAAAAATTGGAGTTTGGAGCATTGAATAATTTGTATCCATAGAACATCTGACGTAACATAGATAATAAATAAATAGGAGTTAATATCATTCCAATTGCCATTACAAAGATAATTAGCATTTTGGGCATTAAAAGATATTTTGGGCTGGTAATTATTCCAAAAAATACTACTGATTCCGCAACGAAACCACTCATTCCTGGCAATGCAAGAGAAGCCATCGAGAAACTACTAAACATGGTAAATATTTTTGGCATTGGGATGGATACCCCCCCCATTTCGTCTAGATAAACAAGACGTATTCTATCACAACTCGTTCCCACCAAGAAAAAAAGTGCAGCACCAATAAATCCATGAGAGAGTATTTGTAAAATGGCTCCGTTGAGTCCCATGTCGGTTATAGAACCAATTCCTATAATTGTGAAACCCATGTGAGATACGGAAGAATAGGCTATTCTCTTTTTGAAATTGCGTTGACCGAACGAGGTTAAAGCTGCATAAATTATTTGCATTGTCCCTACTATCACCAACCAGGGACAAAATATAGAATGGGCATGCGGTAATAATTCCATATTGATCCGAATCAATCCATATGCTCCCATTTTTAATAAGATTCCAGCTAGAAGCATACATGTACTGTAATGTGCTTCTCCATGGGTATCTGGTAGCCATGTATGTAGGGGTATAATCGGTGATTTGACGGCATAAGCAATAAGAAAGCCAAAATAGAATATTATTTCTAATGTCACAGGATATGACTGATTAGCTAATCTTTCAAAATCCAATGTGGGTTCATTGGAACCATATAAACCCATACCTAGAACTCCTATTAAGAGAAAAATGGAACCCCCCGCAGTGTACAAAATAAACTTTGTAGCTGAGTACAAACGTTTCTTTCCTCCCCACATGGATAAAAGTAAGTAAACAGGAATTAATTCTAACTCCCACATGATAAAAAAAAGTAAAAGGTCTCTAGAGGAAAATAATCCTATTTGACCACTGTACATTGCTAACATCAGGAAATAGAACAATCGTGAATTTCTAGTAACCGGCCAAGCTGCTAAAGTAGCCAAAGTAGTGATAAATCCGGTCAGTAAAATGGGTCCCATGGAAAGCCCATCGATTCCCAGTCTCCAGTGAAAATCAAAAAAATTTATCCATTTATAATCCTCTTCTAATTGAATTAACGGATCATCCAATTGGAAATGATAACAGAATACATAGGTTGTCAGAAGGAGTTCTACCATACATATACATATAGTATACCACCTAAAGACTTTATTCCCCCTATGAGGGAGAAAGAAAATTGAAGAACCCGCGAATATCGGCAAAACTACAAGTATTGTTAACCAAGGGAAATAACTCGTGATAAAGACAAGATACGTTTTGGCCAAAAAACCCGTGCTCGGAATAATATATTTTTCGAGTACGGGCTTTTGTCGGTAAAAAGGAATCAAATGATTCAAGTGGAGTTTTTTATAACGTATCAATAAGATAGACCCATGCTGCGAGTTGTTTCATGCCATAAATAAACACGGACACTCAAAAAATCTGTTGGACAGGCGGATTCACATCTCTTACAACCTACACAGTCCTCGGTTCTTGGCGCGGAAGCAATTTGTTTAGCTTTACATCCGTCCCAAGGTATCATTTCCAATACATCTGTGGGGCAGGCTCGTACACATTGAGTACACCCTATACATGTATCATAAATTTTTACTGAATGCGACATTGGGTCTATAAATTCCAGTTTTGAACATAAAAAATTCCGATCTGGTAAAGTCAAATTCAGCAGTAAATGAATTATATAATTGATATTGTAGACACCAGACGAATCAGTGGTTTATAAAAAAAATCTTAAGAATTAAGATTTTTCTAAATCTGTTCATGATAAAAGACCAAAAGACTTTGATTTACGTTTCAACAACCATGATCATACAAGTCACACGTGAGACTTCACATTGGCCAACGGATCGTCAATATTTCAATATCAATAGTAATATATTTCCGCATTACTATACATAGTTACTTTAAATAAAATTTTTTATTTTTTTATATATTTTTTCTATTTATATATTATAAAATATATATTATATATTATGTCTTTATTTATATGATAGTTATGACTAATTATTCAACAAATTAGATTGATTGATACGAGTTGATTTTCTGTTACGATAGATCGATGAAACAATAGCTAGCCCAATAGCTGCTTCCGCCGCCGCAATGGCTATAACAAAGATTGAGAAAATGTCTCCTTTTAATTGGCGACTATCAAATATATCAGAAAATGTTACGAGATTAATATTAACCGAATTTAGTATAAGCTCAAGACACATAAGTGCTCGAACCATATTTCGACTTGTGATCAATCCATAGATACCGATCGAAAATAAATAGACACTCAAAAAAAGTACATGTTCGAACATCATTGACTAACTCCTCATGAACCTCGATTCATTTCAATATGAACAACAATTCAACCGATTTGATTGACTAGAATCGAGCAATTACAGAAAAAAAGAAGTACTTACAGTAAATTAAACTAAAGACTTTCCCCTTTTCATTTGATTTTTCATTTCTAATAATTTTATTAATTCTAAGTATTTATTATTGACGAGCCATAGTAATTGCACCTATCAAAGAAACTAAAAGAATTATAGAAATGAGTTCAAACGGAAGATAAAAATCTGTTGATAAATGAATTCCAATTTGTTGAACGTTACTTAGAAGGTCCTGCTCTATAATCTGGTTTGATCTTGTAGTCCAAATAATTCCGTACCATGACGTATCTGGGATAGTCGTAATTAATGAAAAAAGAATACTTGTACAAACCAGTGAAGTGACCCCATCTCCAACAGTCCAAAGATAGGAATCGTTGGAAAATTCTGAACCATTCATGAACATAACAGCAAATATGATTAAGACATTTATGGCTCCCACATAAATAAGGAGTTGTGCGGCAGCTACAAAATAGGAGTTTGATGGAATATAGAATAAGGATATACAAACAAGAACCAATCCCAATGAAAAGGCAGAATAAATTGGATTGGTAAATAATACTACTCCTAGACCTCCTAATATAAGAAATGATCCCAGAAACACTACAAGTATATCGTGTATTGGTTCAAGTAAATCCATTATGTATAACAGATAAATAAGTCGAAATATTTCATGACCTTACTAAATAGTCCAGGAAAGAGAAGGGTGTTACCCTTATTTTTTTCTTGTATATATATGATGGGTTCCTAATTGAATTAAAGCTTAATATAGATTAACGTAGATATAGATAAAGTTATTGGTCAATAATACTCTTTTTTATCTGAAAGAAAAAAGAAAGGAATAGTTGGAATTTGATATTTAGAAATCATCACGAAAACATATTCCCGGTTTAAATCAAAGAGTAATTCTCAACAATCAATAGTTATTAGTTATTATTTGTTTTGTAGTTTACGACCAACCAAAATAAAAGAGCCAAGTCTCTTTTTTCTCCAATATTTCAAAATAAAATCTTAGTAATCGGTAATCGTTCTTGAATCAAGGGGTTTATCTTTGTCCATTTTGATTTGAGTCGAATTCCTAACTGTTTGAATTGTGTAATCTCCAATTACTGACATTGGTAACCGACCCAAAGCAATTTGATTATAATTCAATTCATGACGATCATAAGTGGAAAGTTCATATTCTTCAGTCATCGATAAACAGTTTGTTGGACAATACTCGACACAGTTACCACAAAATATACAAACCCCAAAATCAATACTATAATTAAGCAATTGTTTCTTTTTAATATCTTTTTCAAATCTCCAATCAACAACGGGTAGATCTATGGGACATACACGAACACATACTTCACAAGCAATACATTTATCAAATTCAAAGTGGATTCGACCGCGGAAACGCTCTGATGTGATCGATTTTTCATAAGGATATTGAATAGTTACAGGTAAACGATTTGTATGGGATAGGGTAATTATGAAACTTTGACCAATGTACCTTGCAGCTCGTATTGTTTGTTGGCCATAATTTATGAACCCGGTCACCATAGGGAACATATTGTGGATCTCCGTGAATAAATTGATGTTTCTTTCTCTTGTTTGAGATCGTTTATGAATCTGGAATCTCGTTATCCTATTCTGTTATTTATAGTGAAACAAGTTGGGAAGAAGTTGTCAATAATAGATTACCCAAAGAAATAGGTAAAAGAAATTTCCATCCAAGATTTAATAGCTGGTCCATTCTCATCCTAGGTAAAGTCCATCTTGCTGTGATAGGAATGAACAGAAACAAATAAGCTTTAGCTAATGTAATAAATATACCAATTGTGATTCCAAAGACTCCAGCCATTTTATTTATTCCGAAAAGTTCAGGAATGGATATGTGCGGAATAGAGAAATTCCACCCGCCTAAGTAAAGAACTGTTATAAATAATGAAGAAACTAATAAATTTAGGTAAGAAGCAAGGTAAAATAGAGCGTATTTGATACCTGAATATTCTGTTTGATAACCTGCTACTAATTCCTCCTCTGCTTCTGGTAAATCAAAGGGTAATCTCTCACATTCTGCTAGAGAAGAAATTAGAAAAACAATAAACCCTATAGGCTGACGCCAAAGATTCCACCCCCCAAAACCATATTTTGACTGTGCCTCAACTATATCAACTGTACTTGAACTATTAGATAATCATAGTCGATAATAACATCACTGTTCGCATCGCTATTTCAAAACCGTACATGAGACCTCAGCTTCATACGGCTCCTCCATGGTCACAAATAAATGTAAGGACTTGTTCGGTATTATCACTATCTTTAGATAGTAAATAGAATAAATATACATCGGGAGTCCAAAATTAGACCAATGAAATTCTGTCTGCTAGAAAAAAAAAGGGTGTTTCCGAATTGATCTTATCCTTTAGAATTTCAATTTCTCTTTGTTCGGTAATAACTTAATCCTTCAATAAAATACTCGTTATATCAATAAGTTCTATCAATAATTATAAAGAAAAACTATATATAAAGTATAAAGAAAGAATTAGAAAGAATTGGGTATTAATTCAAAATTCATGATAAGAATTCCATATGTATGTGTAGATATGGGGGGGAAAAGAAATAAGAAATAAAGATCTTTATTTCTTATTTTTTCATTTTTCTCATTCTATTTTTTCATTTCATTTCTTTTGTTCCTGTTCTTCTTTCTCAGAGGAGGGAGTACTCTGAAAAAACAATACAATTACAATAAAGGATTAATTCGTTTTTGATAGTCATTTCTTTAATCAGTGAATGGGAGCATACTCTAGATCGGAATCATGGGGAAGTACTGCTTGGTCATTTCTACCAACTTAAAGTCCTCATTATGATTCGTTTTATCCACAGTTTTCCGCAAAAATACCCTTTTTTGATACTTTACATTATCTCCATTACTAATCTTTTGTGTACCTTAGTGTTCCTAACTGTCCACTGATTTTTGATTGATCCCCGGTATGGTAATACATACAAGATAGTAGTGTAAACCCCATACAGTTGATCTTTTGTACCCGCTTCAAGATATGATAATGAGTCAAAGAATCTGAATCTTGGGGTAAACAGTTTACACTGCTTATGTTTATATTCTTGTACATAGGGAACGAGATTTCATCTTCTTACTGCAAATTTCTAAGCAGTTTGATTTTGCTCATATAACTATCTAGCTTAATTCATCAACCCTAATGATGAATAAAAAATGAAAATATCCATTCAATATATTCAACCTCTTTACTTTATTTCTAGAGAGGAGGGAAAATAATCATGTTCCAACGAATCACACGTAGAGATATTGATAACACACAAAGAGTTAATGGTATTTCATAACTAATAGATTGAGCAGCAGCCCGTAGACCACCTGAAAAGGAATATTTATTATTCGATCCATATCCTGACATAAGAAGTCCAATAGGAGCAATACTTGAAATGGAGATCCATAAAAAAACACCTATACTGAGATCGGCCAAAACAAGGTGATATCCAAAGGGAATTACTAAATAACTTAGTAGAACTGATATGACCGCTATAGACGGTCCGACGCTGAACAAACGAATATCTCCTCTGGATGGGAGGAGGTCCTCTTTAAAAAGTAATTTGGTCCCGTCCGTTAGAGCTTGAAGAATTCCTAACGGGCCGGCATATTCAGGCCCAATACGTTGTTGTATTGTTGCGGATATTTCTCTTTCTAACCACACAATTACTAGTACCCCTATTGTGATTCCCAATAGAAGGGTGAAAATCAGAACAAAGATCCATATGAGTCCATAGACTTCTTTTAAGGATTCCGATCTAGAAAAAGAATTGATCGCTTGTACTTCTGTCGTATCAATTATCATTTCAACGATCAACTTCTCCCATAATGATATCTATACTACCTAGTATCGTCATGATATCAGCCAATTTCATTCTTTTAACTAGTTGAGGGAGAATTTGCAAATTGATGAAACCGGGTGGACGAATTTTCCATCTCCAGGGGAAAACACTACTATCTCCTATCAAATAAATTCCTAATTCCCCCTTTGGGGCTTCTACTCTCACATAAAGTTCTTGTTTCGACAATTCAAAATTTGGTGAAAGTTTTTTAGTAATAAATCGATATTCAAAATTATTCCATTCGGGATTTTTTGCTCGATCAAAGCGTCGAACTTCTAAATTCTCATAGGGTCCTCCAGGAATTCCTTCTAGAGCCTGTTGAATTATTTTTATGGATTCCTTCATTTCACCGATTCGTACTAAATAACGAGCTAGTGAATCTCCTTCTTTTTGCCATTGGACTTCCCAATCGAATTTATTATAACACTCATAATGATCAACTTTACGAAGATCCCATTGGATTCCAGAAGCTCGTAGCATCGGTCCTGATAAACCCCAATTTATTGCTTCCTCTCCACCAATAATGCCCACTCCTTCAACTCGTTCCAAAAAAATAGGATTCCGCGTAATAAGTTTTTGATATTCAACAATTCCTGTTAAAGAATAATCGCAGAAATCCAAACATTTATCTATCCAGCCATAAGGTAGATCGGCAGCAACTCCCCCAATACGGAAAAAATTATGCATCATTCGCATACCTGTAGCGGCTTCGAATAGATCATATAACAATTCCCTTTCTCTGAAAATATAGAAAAAGGGAGTCTGTGAACCGATATCCGCCATAAAAGGTCCAAGCCATAACAAATGAGAAGCTATACGACTCAGTTCTAGCATAATTATTCTAATGTAACTGGCTCTTTTAGGTACTTGAACACTTTCCAATCGTTCTGGTGCATTTACTGTTATTGCTTCTGTGAACATAGTGGCTAAATAATCCCACCGTGTTACATAAGGCAAATATTGTATAATTGTTCGATTTTCCGCTATTTTTTCCATCCCTCTGTGTAAATAACCCAATACGGGTTCACAGTCAATAACATCTTCACCATCGAGAGTAACGATCAGTCTAAGAACACCATGCATTGATGGGTGGTGAGGACCCATATTAACTATCATGAGATCTTTTCTCGTAGCCGGTACAGTCATATCTTTTCTTCCTTAATTCATTATTCCATGAATTTATCAAAATGAGGTTCATTAAAATGAAAAATCTAATAACTACGATTAACTAAAGAACAAAATTCAAACCAATCTTCAAATTAACGAGTTTTTGACTCCCGAATACCTAACTGACCAATCAATTTCTTATAACGTATTCTATTTTTCTTTGACAAATAATCTAACAACCGTTGACGTTTTCCCAGAATTTTTCGTAGACCCCTTTGCGACAAAAAATCTCTTTTATGTAATTCCAAATGTGAAGTAAGTCTCCGTATCTTATCGGTGAAACTGAATACTTGAAATTCAACAGATCCGCAGTTTTTTTCTTTTTCTTGTCGAATAGCTGAGATGAATGAATTTTTTACCATAAAAACAAGTTTTTCTATTTTTTTTCGTGGATTTGACCGATCAGGAAAAATAATAATTATTATTATATCAGTTATTTCTAGTTATTTGAATCTAGATACACACAAATTTTTGATTTCTTTATATACAATATATACAATATTTTTTTTTTATTTTATCCAAATCAAATTTGCAATTTTGATTTGGATAGAAAGGGATGATACATTTATGCATTCAGGAAAGAGAATAATTTTTTTTTACCTAAAAAGAGGATTATGTCGATTTCTTACTAGATCCAATGGATACGTAATTAAATCGGTATCATGTACCAGAATGTAACATAGCGTATGCATATATTTTTTCGGCTTTTATTTATCAAATATCTTCTGCGATAGATATATAGGAAATAGAATATTTAAGTAATTCTGAACCGTAGATACATATGTATTCTTGACATACTGAAACGACTGCCGTTATTGGTATCAAACCAGTAACGATTCATACAAGCTAAATCTTCTAATCGATAATTGGGCCAAATAAACAATTTGAATTTCATGAATTTTTTTGCATCTGTATTAAGATGCTTTTCCTCGTTCAAAAATTGTCCACAGTTTTTTATGTTGTTTTGATTGCAAAATATTGAATTTCTATCATCCACAACATTCCAATTCCGGGAATTGAAACAAATTCGAATTCTCAATTCTCTACGACGTCTGGGGGATAGAATATTTTCAGGAACAAGGAAATCATAATGGTTTTTGTTTCTATTCATAAGCGTATTGCTGTGTCGTGCAACGGATCCATCAAAATTCTTTTTATCAACATATTCATTTTTTTTTATGCATTTTTCATTAGTTTGGTGCTTATTCTTATCAACCAATGAAATACCTACAGTTTGATATATAATATATTTTCTATCTCTTTTCATAGATAGACGAATTGGTTCGATAATAAATATTCCCCTTTTTATCAATTCTCTAAGAGTTAGGTCCTTTTGAATTAACATTATATCCAGATTCATTTCTCCTCTTTGAATTGAGGATATAGCAATTTCCTTTGGATCTATCAGTCTAAGTAGAAGACAATATACCTTGATATTATTGAACATTATTTGACTCAAGGAGTCATCCCATCTTAATTGAAAAAGAAAATATTTTTTTAGGAAAAAAAGAAGTTCTGCTTCTTTTTGGCTCTTGGATTGTTTTTTCTTTTTACCCTTTTTAATGTCTGCTCTCGTGTAATCTTCTTTAACATCTTTCTTTTTGTTTTGTTTTTGTAGATCTGATACAAGATCCCCTTGACCTTGTTGTTCGTTTTTTTTTTTATTGGAATTTTCTAATTCAAGATATGCTTTTTTATTAGTTAATATAGGAAGATTTTTTTTTTTATTTCCGTCGATCTTTTCACTTTGACTAATATTTTCACAGAAATTAAAAATGAGTAATTTCATTGGTATGATCCACGGTTGAATCTTATACGTATCCAAAAGTCGCACAAATTCTGGGAAAAACCAAGGTTCTATATTTGATATGGTACGATATAACTTTTCTTGATTCATTTCCATCCAATTAAAAAAAATTCTTTTTTGATTGGATGGGTTGATTTTGTGATGAATCATAAAAGAAAAAAGATCTTTTTTTTTGAATTTTTGAGCATTTTTAGTTTTAGCATTTTGATGAATCTTGGTGTCGATATGCATATTGGTCCAGGTCTCAATATCGATATGATTTCTAATACAAAAATGGAGAATTCTCCAATCAAAAATTTTTCTATCCATATTTTTTTTGTCTGTATCAATAATAGATCCTTTTTCTAAATAATAACTAATAGCTATACTTATCAATTCATAAAATAATTTAGGTTTCGGTGTATTGAAATTATATGGAATTTTTTTGTCCTCTACTTGTAATGATGATCCATAAATATAAGAGTCCTTACTATCCGCATAATTTAAATATTTATATGATAAAAGATCATATCCGTAATGCTTTTTCAACTTGGCTTTTTGACTCATCAACGAATCCACTGCATAGTAATTTTGTTTCGTGTAATGCATTAATGGGTCTTTTTTTTTTTTGTATAAATCAAATTTCATTGAGTTTTTATTTTGAATCATACGACATTGATTGACTCTATTTCGCCACTTTTTCGCTACTAAGTGAGACCACTCAGTCTGAGATAAATTGTATTGATAATGACCCCTTAACCAAATTTTCCATTTATTCATTACATACTTTTCAATTTTCTTATGTTTTGATTTGGAATAAAATATTCCTCGTGTCGTACAATAATTCTTGATTATATCCTTAAGAAAAGAATAGGTACCGTGATGTTGAAGTACAGATCTCAAATCATACTTGTTAAGTAATTTATTTTGTGATAATTTGTAAAATACATATGTTTGAGACAAGGAAGATAAGTCACAATAAATATTAGAATTATTATTGTTGAAAATGGATTTATTGATTCTTTTTTTTCTTGATTCAAAGAAAAGTTGTGCATTGATCCTCGGAATCTTAATGATACATAGTAATATATTCATGTATATTTTTTCAATGAAGGATTTCATAAAATAATACGATTTGCGTATTAATAGGAGATTTTTTTTTTTGCATTTTTGCCAAAAATCCTTCTGTGATTTTTTATCATCACAAATTCGAACTCTTTTTTTCTTGTCTTTTGTGATTCCTTCTATTTGAGTCCTAATTGTGGTTGTCTTATTAGCAAGATCTTTCATTTCTTTTTCTATGAGTAAAAAATTTTCATTTACACAACTCGTGGATCGGATGCGAGTGGTCGATTCGTGGATAATCTTATTATTTATATTGGAATCTTTTCTGTTTTCATTCGATTCATATACTTCTACCTTCCTCCATTTCAATAATAAAAGGGGGTTTATTTTTTCAAGTTCTTTCATTATTAGGTTTATAACTAGAACTATTTTGGCGACCCACCTTGTTTTTTCTTTTAAAACTTTTAGAAACCACTTTTTTTGTTTTTTGAGAACCTTTATAACTTTGAAAATTTTCTTTTTTTTCTTTTTTTCGAGTTCTTTTAAAATGGGTTCAAAGAAAGAAGGTCGTTTTCGGGTAGACCCAAAAGCTAGTTCTGCTTCCCTTCCCCAGACTGTTAAAAAACAAAAATGATCTTTTTTCTCTTTTTTAGTCATTTGCTGATCTCTATGATGAGATCGTATCTTAGATCTTCGCCAAGGTTTCAGACAGAAAGGAAATAGAATCTTTATTTGAATACCATCTGTTAACCAATTTTGGGGAAATTCTGTTTCTGATAATTGAACACCATTATAGGTACATTTAACATGCATTTCTCTATTCCATTCCTTCAAATCTTCGTACCACTCGGGGAATTGCAATAATAACATACGTCCAATATTTTTAGCTATTATCAATAAGGGCAATATAACGTATTTTCTAAGAAAAGATTGGGTTATTAACATGAAACCCCTTATTGGTTGACTAAATATAAAAGTATCCCAAGCTTCTGATATTGCTATTCGTTCATTTTCCTCTTCTTTCTCTTCATTTGTTTTCTCCTTTTCTTTTGTCTCTTCCTCCTCATCAAAATAAGAAATTTGCAATTCTGGGGTTTCCCCTACCCAATTCCTAAAAACTCGATTAATCGTTTCAGAGATATCAAAAAACGAAAAAAAAAAAGTTTTGTCTATTCGATCCAAAAAAAGCGGAGAATGTACATTTGCTTGAAATATTTCCCAAGTAACTGTTTTACGTCTTTGAGCACGCATGGATCCTTTGATTATACCGCGGCGAAAATCTGATTGTTGTGAATAACGTATCAAAGCCACCTCCTCTTCTTCATCACTAGTGTTAGTATCACTAGTAGTATTATTACTAGCCCTGGAATTAGTACTTTGATCGTTATCAGTATAAATTACCACGCGTTTGCCTTTTCTTGAACGAATTTCAGGATCCTCCGCCGATTCTTCTTCATCTTCTTCTTCCTCTTCTTCCAAATCGTCTGTCAATTTGTATGACCACCGAGAAACCTTTTTACTTA